AATATTATGTCCTAAATTTTAGTACTGATAATTAGTAAGCCGTTTTTATGTACTAACTTTTGGGCATGTGTGAGCGCAAATAAATGAAATCATATATTTATATATTATATATAATGCGTGGTAACATAAATTAACACTACCATAACTTGTTAATTTTGATGCGCTTGGTTGAGCCTTTCTTGGTTTCGGGGTTTGACAAGAATAACAGGATTTACCGAGTGTGGGGGGTAGGGGGGTTTGACGCGCGTAAGCCAAAAGGGGGGCATATAGTATAAGTATGGGTTGAGTAAGGACGTATTATGCACTTGAGATCACTATATGTAACTCTTCAGTTATGTCATTTAATCATTCATCATTATACACCCTTGCAAGAGTAAATGATCCACCTTAATTTAACATTTGAGCCTGCACTTTGAAATGCAAGATGAATATAGACCAAAAAAAATACTATGCATATAAAAGAATGCTAGGCTTGGTGGGTAACGAGTCGTATGAACTACACCAATAGCCGGATGCCAGTATAGATTAACAGAGTGGGAGGTCCATGCGATGTCCCGTGAAAGGTGAATCAGATGCAAGTAATAGTTCACAGTGTACCGTATCTTCACCTAAGTCCCTGATTCTATCATGCGTATTTAGCATTTATATAAACTGGTTGGTGGTCTCTTACTGCATTAAGCATGGTATAATAGATGTATGTTAGTCTGTGCAAGGAACATTTGAGAGCTGCAATAGTTAAGGGGATTATGGAAAGTCCCGGGGTTAATGTAATATTTTTCTGAGTCTTAATAATATGTATATGTATACCTTAATTTTTAGTACCTGCTTTATGTTCTATTTCATCTTATGGGGATTATACATAAATGTATTAGCACATTAATGCATTATTATGCATAATATGTACTAAACCATACCATGCAGAAAATAGTTTAATTTAGAATTCTGGCTTTGGGAGCCAGTGGTGAGAGTTAAAATCTCTTTTTTCTGGCGCTAGGGAGGAATTTAACCTCCGATCTTCGGATTACAAGACCGATGCTTTCAGCTAAGCTACTAGGGCAAGCTCATTTTAGTGCTTTATTCTCCAGTCATCCCGCTATGGGTATTAGGATTAGGAATAGGGCGAAGTAGATCACGGATGCAATTTGTCCAATAATGATGAACGGGTGTTCTACTGGCATCCCTCCAATTCACGTGAGAATGATCATGTCCGCAACTAAGGCTCAGAATAAGAATTGAGTAATAGGACGAAAGGTCAGACCCCGTTGTTTAGATGTATGTAGGATTGGGACAACCATAAGAACAAGAATTGAAAACAGTAGGGCTAATACTCCTCCTAGCTTGTTTGGGATAGAACGAAGAATAGCATAAGCAAACAAGAAGTATCACTCAGGCTTAATATGAGGCGGGGTTACAAGCGGATTTGCAGGGGTAAAATTCTCTGGGTCTCCGAGCAAGTTGGGGGAGAATAACGCCAGGGATGTTAATGCTATTAGCATCACCACAAAACCTAAAAGGTCTTTGTATGAAAAGTAAGGGTGGAATGAAACTTTATCCGCGTCTGAATTAAGGCCTGCTGGGTTATTCGAGCCCGTCTCGTGTAGGAATAAAAGGTGAAGAACCGTTGCTGCTGCAATAATGAAGGGGAGGAGAAAGTGGAATGCAAAGAATCGAGTTAGAGTTGCATTATCAACAGAGAACCCGCCTCAAATTCATTGGACCAATATATCGCCCACATAAGGTACGGCGGATAACAGGTTGGTAATGACTGTGGCGCCCCAGAAAGACATTTGGCCTCATGGTAGTACATAGCCGACGAAAGCAGTCATTATTACAAGGAGTAAAAGAACCACTCCAATATTTCAAGTTTCCTTGTAAAGGTATGATCCGTAGTACAATCCCCGTGCAATGTGTATGTAGATGCAAATAAAGAAAAAAGATGCTCCATTGGCGTGCATGTTGCGGATAAGCCAGCCATAATTTACATCACGGCAAATATGTACGACTGAAGAAAAAGCAGTGGAAATGTCTGAAGTATAATGTATTGCTAGAAATAATCCTGTAAGGATTTGAGTAATGAGGCATAATCCCAGTAGGGATCCAAAGTTTCATCAAACTGAGATGTTGGAGGGGGCGGGTAGGTCGACTAGTGCGCCGTTAGCAATTTTAATAAGTGGGTGGGTTTTTCGCAGGCTTGCCATTGTGGTTTTTATAGTTGAATAACAACGGTGGTTCTTCAAGTCACTGGTCTTGGTTAAAATCCAAGTAAAAATTATGACTTATCTTGTAACATTTCTGTTAATAGCTTTAATTATTGGCCTAGTTGCTGTGGCCTCCAACCCGGCTCCGTACTTTGCTGCTTTCGGGTTAGTAGTAGCGGCGGGAGTGGGGTGTGGGGTGTTAGCAGGGCATGGGGGATCTTTTTTATCCTTGGTTCTCTTCCTAATCTACTTGGGGGGTATACTAGTTGTGTTCGCCTATTCGGCAGCCTTGGCTGCCGAGCCATTTCCTGAGGCATGGGGGGATCGTTCAGTCGTTGGGTATGTCATAATTTATCTGTTGGGTGTGATTGTTACGGGTGGTCTTCTACTGGAGGGCTGGCACGAGGGTTCTTGGGTGGTCGTTGACAGTCTAAAAGAGTTAGCCGTAGTACGTGGGGATACAGGGGGCGTGGCAGTGATATACTCTTCGGGGGGAGGGATATTAATTATCTGCGCGTGGGTCCTCCTATTAACACTATTTGTAGTACTAGAGCTGACCCGTGGTTTAGGTCGTGGGGCCCTACGAGCAGTCTAAATAGCTGCTAATAGAATGGCAGCTCCTGTTGTCAGAAGAAAAATGGTGAGGTATGTTTTGATCATTCCTCGTTGAGCATCGTTAATAGTCTTAGATATTTTAATTTGGGCATAAGATAGCCCTTTTGGGCCTGATGCTTCGAACCAGGTCTGATCCACCATCTGGGCGGCAATAGACTGCCCTATAATTAGACTAAGTTTAGGAGTAAAACGGTGGATGACCGATGGAAAATAACCTAGCATGTTGGAAAAATGGTGGAGAGTAATGGTTGGGCTGGCTTTGAATTGTTTGGCAGTTAGGGCCGCTAGTTCCATGGCTGTCAGCAGTCCAAGGATGGTAACCAATAGGGCGGCCATTTTTAGGGTTGTAGGCATAGTTATCACCGGTGTTTTGGATGGGAGGAAGTTGGAAGTAATAACAAGTCCGGCAACGATACTCCCCCAAGCAAGTCGCTTAATTGGGTTAATTACTGCGGGGTTGTTCTCATTAATAGGGGATAGTGGGAGAAACCGTGGGGTTCCTATCGCAACAAAATATACAACCCGGAAGCTATAAACTGCAGTAAATGATGTAGCGATCAGTGTCAATACAAGGGCTCAGGCGTTTAGGTAAGAGGTGTTCAAGGCTTCAATAATAGCATCTTTTGAGAAGAATCCCGCTAAAAAGGGGGTACCAGTCAGTGCCAGACTACCAATAGTCATACAAGTTGATGTAAATGGGAGCATGTTTTGTAGTCCTCCCATTTTACGAATATCCTGTTCATCATTTAAGCTATGAATAATTGAACCAGAACACAGGAACAGCATAGCCTTAAAAAAGGCGTGAGTGCAGATGTGAAGGAACGCCAGCTGGGGTTGGTTCAGCCCGATGGTGACTATTATCAGCCCTAGTTGACTAGAGGTTGAAAAAGCTACAATTTTTTTGATATCGTTTTGTGTGAGTGCGCAAGCGGCTGTAAACAGAGTAGTTAAAGCCCCGAGACATAAGCAAATCGTTAGTACTGGAGCATTGTCTTCTATCAGTGGATGGAGTCGAATTAGAAGAAAAATGCCGGCAACAACTATGGTGCTGGAGTGAAGTAGGGCAGAGACTGGCGTAGGACCCTCCATGGCAGAAGGCAGCCATGGGTGCAGGCCAAACTGGGCTGATTTACCAGTAGCTGCTAGAATTAAACCGATAATTGGTAATGTTATGTCGTGTGTTTTTGAAAGGAAAAATATTTGTTGAATTTCCCACGAATTCAAGTTAATGGCAATCCAGGCCATGCTTATAATTAATCCAATATCACCCACGCGGTTATATAATACGGCTTGAAGGGCGGCCGTGTTGGCATCCGCTCGTCCATACCACCACCCGATGAGGAGAAAAGACATAATACCTACACCTTCTCAGCCAATAAAGATTTGAAACATGTTGTTGGCAGTGACTAAAATAATTATTGCTACCAGAAATATAAGAAGGTACTTAAAAAAGCGACTCATGTTTGGGTCTGAGTGCATGTATCACGACGCAAACTCTAGAATTGATCAAGTCACGTATAAGGCGATAGGTGTAAAAATTAGTGAATAGTGGTCAAATTTAAAGCTTAGATTAATATCAAACAGCGCTGTATTTATTCAGTGTCAGTTGGTAACAATAGTCTCGGTACCTTGGTCAAGGAATAACACTAGTGGGATAATGCTAACAAAAAAAGCGGTGCTAACAGCCGTTTTTACATGAGTAGTGGCCCAGGTGCTTTGCTTTGGGGTCGGGCTCAACGTAGTTATGATTGGGTAAACAAGGATGGCAATTACTAGGACCAAGGAGGTCGACAGAACAAGAGTCGTTGGGTGCATAGCTTCCGCTTGGATTTGCACCAAGAGTTTTTGGTTCCTAAGACCAATGGATGAACTGTTATCCTTCAGAAGCCCGAGAAAGCCACGGAGTTTAACCGTGGGTGAAAGAATTAGCAGTGCTTTTTGCCTCGGGCCTATCTCGGTGAGTAAGGGGGCTTTAACCCCTATTCTTAGAATCACAATCTAAAGTTTTGATTAAAACTATACTTACTAGTAGCACCAGCCCCACATGAGTTCTGGTTTCAGGACTAGGAGAAGCACGGGAAGAGAATGTATCGTTAACAACAAATGTTCTCGGGTGTGAAATGGAGGAAGCCCAGTAATGTGTTTGGGCGTTGGGCCCCGCTGAGATATCAGGAATATATACAGGGAGTATGCCGCTGTAATTAGTGTGCCTAGGCCTGTCAACACAATCGTTCAGGGTGATCAGCTGAACAAGGTGGTGATAATTATAATTTCCCCTATCAGATTAGGGAGTGGTGGGAGTGCTAGATTAGCTAGGTTTGCAACAAATCACCATACAGCTGTTAACGGAAAAATTATCTGTAGCCCACGAGCTAAGACTATAGTACGGCTATGGGTGCGCTCGTACGCGGTGTTAGCCAGACAAAAGAGGGCTGAGGATACTAGACCGTGGGCAACTATTAAGATGATTGCCCCTGTAAACCCTCAAGGCGTTTGAACTAGGATCCCACCTGCAACTAGGCCTATGTGACTCACCGACGAGTAAGCGATCAATGATTTCAAATCCGTCTGTCGTAGACAAATAGATCCAGTTATTACAATGCCTCACAGAGCTAGCACAATAAATGGGTAAGCCAGCTCCTTAGAGAGGGGGTCTAGTATTACTATTATTCGCATCATCCCATAACCCCCTAGCTTTAATAATACTGCAGCCAGAACCATTGAGCCTGCAACTGGGGCTTCTACGTGGGCCTTAGGTAGTCATAAGTGTACCCCATAAAGCGGTATTTTAACTAAAAAGGCAATTAAGCAGCCAGCTCACCAGATGCTATGTCCTCAGGAGCCAAGGGTTAATGGCTGTGAGAATTGCAAAATCACTATTGAAAGGGTCCCGGTAGAATTTTGCAGAAGGAGCAATGCAACCAGGAGGGGTAGTGACCCTGCAAGGGTGTAAAAAAGAAAATATGTCCCGGCATTCAGGCGCTCGGTCTGATTCCCCCATCGGGTGATAATAATCAAAGTCGGAATAAGGGTCGCTTCAAACATGATGTAAAACATAATTATCTCTGTAGCTCCAAAAGCCATGATAAGGAAAGACTGAAGTGAAACCAGTAGTGTAATATACAGCCGCTGTCGCGGCATGGGCTCTGGGCTAATGTGGTTTTGGCTGGCCAAAATCATTAGAGGTAGAAGTCAACATGTGAGCACTAAGAGAGGGGTGGACAATGGGTCAGTGGCTAAGAACATGTTAGAGGCTGATCATGCTGTTTCTGAGGTCCATTTTAATCAACTGAGGCTAACCGCCGCAATTAGTAGGCTATGAGCTGTTGTTGTTGATCAGAGCCATTTAGGTGACGATAGCCAGATTGTAGGGAATAGCATAATTGTTGGTATAAGAATTTTTAACATTGCAATAAGTTAAGGTTTTGTAGACGATCAGTGCCGTGGGTTCGTGCTGTGGCAACCAAGAGAGCTAGTCCTGCGCTGGCTTCACAAGCAGAGAAAGCGAGAAGGAGTATAGGAGCAGTAGAGAATATAGTGGATTCAAGTTGCATGGCCCATAGAGCCAGTGCAATAAAAAGAGATAATATTATCCCTTCCAGGCACAAGAGGGCGGAGAGCAAGTGGGTGCGATGGAATGCAAGTCCTATTAGCCCCAAAGTGAAGGCTGAGCTAAAGCTAAAGTGTACGGGTGTCATAAAGGGGCCATGGATTTAAACCATGATTTTCTGAGCCGAAATCAGAGGTCTTTTATTGGACTAGCCCCTTATTCTGCTCACTCTAGGCCACCTTGTACTCATTCGTAGACTAGCCCAAGCGTAAGAAGGATTAAAACTGCTGTTGCTCAGAAAAAGGTTCCTGTGGGGTCAGCCAACTGATCACCTCAAGGAAGTGGAAGTAAAAGAGCAATCTCTAGGTCAAACAAGAGAAATAGGATGGCCACAAGGAAAAATCGTAGGGAAAAGGGAAGACGGGCTGAGCCTAGAGGATCAAAGCCGCATTCATAGGGGGATAATTTTTCGGCATCCGGGTTTATCTGTGGGAGTCAGAAGGACACAGTCGCTAGTACTATAGAGAGTGTTGCTGTAATTGCTAAAATTGTAATTACTAGGTTCATTATCTTTCCTTGGATTCTAACCAAGGCTGAGTGATTGGAAGTCACTTGTACTAAATTTAAAATACTAGAAAGATAGGAGCCTCATCAATAAATAGATACATATAGGAATAATCAAACTACATCAACAAAATGTCAATATCATGCAGCAGCTTCAAATCCGAAGTGGTGCTCAGATGTAAAATGGTACTGAATTTGGCGTAGCAAGCAGACGGCTAAAAATGAAGATCCAATAATAACGTGTAATCCGTGGAATCCTGTGGCTACGAAAAATGTTGAGCCGTACACTCCGTCTGCAATAGTAAAAGGGGCTTCGTAATACTCTATAGCCTGTAAGGCTGTAAAGTATAGGCCCAGAACAATAGTTAGTGCTAAGGATTGGATAGCCTGTTTTCGTTCTCCCTCCATAATGCTATGGTGTGCTCAAGTTACTGTCACCCCTGAGGCCAGCAATACAGCCGTATTGAGAAGAGGGACTTCAAATGGGTCAAGTGTAGTAATGCCAGTGGGTGGCCAGCAGCGTCCTAGTTCTGGAGTTGGTGCTAGGCTAGAGTGGTAAAAAGCTCAGAAGAACCCTAGGAAGAAAAACACCTCTGATGTAATAAATAAAATTATTCCGTAACGTAGCCCCTTTTGAACGGGGGGAGTATGGTGTCCTTGGAAGGTCCCTTCACGGATGATATCTCGTCATCACTGATATATTGTTAGAAGGAGCAGAATCAGACCGAGATTTATTAGAGTGGTTGAATGGAAATGAAATCAGATCGCTAGGCCGGACGTTATTAATAACGCTCCGATTGCGCCAGTTAGTGGTCATGGGCTGGGGTCAACTATATGAAATGCATGTGCTTGGTGGGCCATTAGACGTTTTCTTGAAGATACAGGCTTAAAAGAAGTACAAATACATAGGCTTGAATTATTGCGACTGCAACCTCTAGGAGAGTCAGAAGAAACAACACAGCGGCTGTAAGGATTGCAACTGCAGGCATCATTGGTATAAGGACAAATACAGCGGTAGCAATTAACTGAATGAGCAGGTGTCCAGCGGTTAAATTGGCTGTAAGTCGTACGCCAAGCGCAAGTGGTCGGATAAATAGACTAATTGTCTCGATAATGATTAATACAGGAATTAAAGGAATTGGTGTGCCCTCTGGTAGTAGGTGGCCCAAGGCAACTGTGGGTTGATTACGCATTCCGATGATAACAGTAGCTAGTCATAGTGGCACAGCAAGTCCTATATTCAGGGATAGTTGAGTCGTAGGGGTAAATGTGTAAGGTAAGAGTCCTAGCATATTAATTGTGATTAGGAATACTATAAGGGAAGCGAATAAAAGAGCTCATTTATGGCCTCCTACATTCAATGGTAGTAAAAGTTGGTTAGTAAATCGATTAATGAATCATCCCTGGATAGTAAGTAAGCGGTTATTGATTCAGCGCGAGGATGGGGTTGGTAACAAAACTCATGGGAGAGCAATTGCAATAGCAATTAAGGGAATACCTAGGAAGAAAGGGCTTGCAAACTGGTCAAAAAAGCTTATTGTCATGGTCAATCTCAAGATTCAGTTTTGTGTTTCTCGGAGTCCAAGATGGCAGGCTCGTTTGGTGAAACGTGGTTTATCACTTTGGTGGGGATAATTGTGAGGAATACTAGTCATGAAAATACTAAAATTGCAAATCAAGGGGCAGGATTTAGTTGGGGCATTTCACTAGAGGTGGTTGGGAGGCACCATTCTTTGGCTTAAAAGGCCAACGCTGTAGCCCAAATTTAGCTTCCTAGTGAGGCGTCTTCTAGTATTAGAGTAGATCAGTTTTCGAAATGTTCTAGGGGAACTGCTTCAACTACAATGGGTATGAAGCTGTGGTTTGCACCACAAATCTCAGAGCATTGTCCGTAAAATACTCCTGGGCGGGAGGCAATAAAGGCTGTTTGGTTCAAGCGGCCCGGAACGGCATCTATCTTAACTCCAAGGGATGGAACCGTTCAAGAATGAAGAACGTCTTCAGCGGAGACAAGCACTCGGATTGGGGACTCTATTGGGACCACTATTCGATGATCTGCCTCAAGTAGCCGGAACTGCCCGGGGTTAAGGTCTTGAGTTGGAACTATATATGAGTCAAACCCTAGGTTCTCATAGTCGGTGTATTCATAGCTTCAGTATCATTGGTGACCCATAGCTTTGATTGTTAAGTGTGGGTCATTAATCTCATCTATAAGATAAAGGATGCGCAGGGAAGGCAAAGCAATCAGAACAAGAATAACAGCCGGCAGAACAGTCCACACGATCTCAATTTCCTGGGAGTCAAGAATGTATTTGTTAGTAAGTTTAGTAGAAACCATTGCAACAATGATGTATAAGACTAGGGTACTAATTAAGAAAACAATTATTAGAGCATGGTCATGAAAGTGGAGAAGTTCTTCTATAACGGGTGATGCCGCGTCTTGGAATCCTAGTTGTGTGGGATGTGCCATTAAGCCTAGGGCTTAAGACATGCAGGAGTTTAACCTACTATTTCACCTTGACAAAGTGATGTAATTTTCGAGTTTACTAATGTCTTTATAAGGAAGTGACAGAGTGGTTATGTGACTGGCTTGAAACCAGTACATGGGGGTTCAATTCCTCCCTTCCTCGACTAATTTGACCGAACTTGGACAAATGCGGGCTCTTCAAATGTGTGGTAGGGGGGAGGGCACCCGTGAAGCCATTCTACGTTAGTTATAGTTAATTCTACTGATGATACTTCTCGTTTAGCAGCAAAGGCTTCCCACAGAATAAAAAGGAACATAATTACTGCTACTAATGAAATGAGAGATCCGATAGAGGATACTGTGTTTCATAGAGTATAAGCGTCAGGGTAATCGGAATACCGTCGTGGCATACCGGCTAAGCCAAGGAAATGTTGAGGGAAGAAAGTGAGGTTAACTCCAATAAATATAACTGCAAAGTGAATTTTAGTTCACGTGCCATGCAGAGTATAGCCTGTAAACAGTGGGAACCAGTGTACGAAAGCTGCCATAATAGCAAATACTGCCCCCATCGAAAGGACGTAATGGAAGTGTGCTACTACATAGTACGTGTCATGGAGTACAATGTCTAATGACGAGTTAGCTAAGACAATTCCCGTTAGACCTCCAACCGTGAATAGGAAAATAAACCCCAGAGCCCATAGTATAGGAGTTTCTCATTTGATTGAGCCCCCGTGTAGGGTTGCTAGTCAACTAAATACTTTTACTCCTGTTGGAATTGCGATAATTATTGTCGCAGACGTAAAGTATGCGCGAGTATCTACGTCCATCCCGACCGTAAACATATGGTGAGCTCATACAATAAACCCTAAAAGCCCAATTGCCATTATAGCTCACACTATACCCATATACCCGAATGGCTCTTTTTTACCTGAGTAGTAGGCTACTACGTGGGAGATAATACCAAACCCTGGCAGAATTAAGATGTACACTTCTGGGTGTCCAAAGAATCAGAATAAGTGTTGGTAAAGGATGGGGTCTCCACCTCCGGCTGGGTCAAAGAATGTGGTGTTCAAGTTACGGTCTGTTAAAAGTATGGTGATTCCGGCAGCCAGAACTGGTAGCGATAGTAGAAGTAGCACAGCGGTAACAAGAACAGCCCACACAAATAAAGGAGTTTGATATTGTGAAATGGCTGGGGGTTTCATGTTGATTGTTGTTGTGATAAAGTTAATTGCCCCTAAAATAGAAGATACACCTGCCAGGTGTAGTGAAAAGATGGTTAAATCTACAGATGCACCTGCATGGGCAAGGTTGCCTGATAGAGGGGGATAAACTGTCCACCCTGTTCCGGCACCAGCCTCTACACCTGACGAGGCAAGTAAAAGCAGGAAGGAAGGGGGAAGAAGCCAAAAACTCATGTTATTTATTCGCGGAAACGCCATATCTGGAGCTCCGATTATCAGGGGCACTAGCCAGTTTCCAAATCCGCCGATTAGGATAGGTATTACTATAAAGAAAATTATTACGAAGGCATGAGCAGTAACAATAACGTTGTAGATCTGGTCATCACCCAGGAGAGACCCTGGTTGACTTAGTTCAGCCCGGATTAAAAGGCTGAGGGCGGTTCCGACCATTCCAGCCCAGGCACCAAATACTAGGTAGAGGGTGCCAATATCTTTGTGGTTTGTTGAGAAGAATCAGCGTGTGATTGCCACAGGTAGGATAGCCGAATTTAGGCGGTGGGTTGTAGCCCCGAAGATAGAGGTTAAAGTCCTCTTCCTATCAAGCCCCGTGGTGGAGTACACGTAAGATTGCAAATCTTAAGACGCAGAGTAACGCCTGCCGGGGCTTTCCCGCCTTACACGGCTAACGGCGGGAAAGGTAGATGAATGCTCGCTGGCTTGAGCGCTTAGCTGTTAACTAAGAGTTTGTAGGATCGAGGCCTTCTCATCTAGTAAGGCCTTAGCTTAATTAAAGTGTCTGAGTTGCATTCAGAAGATGTGGGATAAAGTCCTGCAGGTCTTAATCAGGGACTAGGAGATTCTAACTCCTGCTTAGAGCTTTGAAGGCTCTTGGTCTGGTTATCCTAAGTCCCTAAGAGACTAATGCCAAAATTGTAGGAGCAATTGGTAAAATACCAATGGTTGTGGCCGTAGAAAAAGCTAGGAGCACTGTAGTTTGAGTGGATGGCATACGCCAGGGTGCTGTTGCATTAGTGGTACTAGGGGAGATAGTGAGGGTCATTGCGTAACAAAGGCGTAGGTAGAAATAAAGGCTAAGTAGAGCAGCAAGAGCCATAATAGTTGCAGTTGTGGGAATGCCTTGATTACTTATCTCTTGCAGGATTAGTCATTTAGGCATGAACCCAGTTAGCGGAGGGAGGCCGCCCAGTGAAAGAAGGGCAATAGCAGTGGTTGAGGCTAAAATAGGGGCTTTAGATCATATTGAGGTGAGTGCACTAATTTTGGTAGCGGAGGCTGCCTTCATGGACAAAAACGCTGCTGTGGTCATTGCAATATATGTGGCGAGGGCAACCAGTGTAAGCTGAGGGGCATATTGCAAAATAATAATCATTCACCCCATGTGCGCGATTGAGGAGTAGGCGAGAATCTTCCGTACTTGGGTCTGGTTTAGTCCACCTCAGCCCCCTATAAGAGTCGAGAGAAGTCCAAGCGTTGCTAGCATAACAGGATCAACAGTGTGAGCAACCTGTATAATAAGAGCAAAAGGGGCTAGCTTCTGTCATGTAGACAAGACAAGCCCGGTAAGGAGATCCAAGCCCTGGAGAACTTCTGGCATTCAAAAGTGCATGGGTGCTAGACCGATCTTTAATGCCAGTGCAGTGATTGTTATTGTAGAAGCAATAGGATGGGACAAGTCATTAATGGTTCACTCGCCCATCAGCCAGGCGTTAGTGGTAGCGGCGAAAAGAATTATTGCTGCCGCTGTCGCTTGAGTAAGAAAGTACTTGGTAGTTGCTTCAACCGCTCGCGGATGGTGTTGCTGCGACATTAGCGGGATAATAGCTAGAGTGTTAATCTCGAGGCCTATCCAAGCAAGCAGCCAGTGAGAGCTGGCAAACGTTAAGGTGGTGCCAAGACCAAGACTAGACACAAGTATCAGTAGTACATAAGGGTTCATTGATAGGGGAGGGATTTTAACCGTCATGTTCGGGGTATGGGCCCGAAAGCTTTTTTAGCTGACCTTATCTTAGGAAGTGGTGTAGCGGAAGCACCAGGAGTTTTGATCTCCTGAGTATGGGTTCAATTCCCTTCTTTCTAGGAACTGGGGGGACTTTAACCCCCATAAGCCACTCTATCAAAGTGGTCCCTGGGCATTCGGGCACGGTTCCTCTATGCACTACAGCTGTGGGGGGAGACCAGCTAGAGCAATCGGGAGAGCTGTGTGTCAAAGAACCAAGGCCAGCGTTAACGGAAGAAAATTCTTTCACACCAAGTGCATGAGCTGATCGTACCGGAAACGGGGGTATGAGGCCCGTACCCAGAGAAAAACCATAGATAGTAATGCAGCTTTGGCTATTAAATTCAGGGTAGTTAGTTCGGGGAATGATGGAACATGGGAGGCGCCCAAGAAAAGGATTGCGGAGAGGGTGTTTATAAGAAGGATGTTGGCGTACTCAGCTAAGAAGAAAAGGGCAAACGGCCCTCCAGCATATTCGACATTAAAGCATGAGACAAGCTCTGATTCTCCTTCGGTGAGGTCAAAAGGTGCTCGATTTGTCTCTGCCAAGGTGGAGATATACCACATTGCAGCCAAAGGCCAAGCCGGAATTAGTAACCAGATACTTTCCTGAGCAGTATTGAACGTGTGAAGTGTATACCCTCCTGAAAACATAATGATTGAAAGCAAGATTAGCCCGAGGCTTACTTCATATGAAATTGTTTGCGCAACAGCTCGAAGGGCCCCAATCAGCGCATACTTTGAGTTGGATGCTCATCCTGAGCCTAAAATAGAATACACCGCGAGGCTTGAAAGGGCCAAAATAAAGAGGATGCCCAAATTAAGGTCTATCACGGGATGAGGCATGGGCATAGGGGCTCACAAGGTCATAGCTAGGGTTAATGCTAGTATAGGGGTCGCCAAAAATAAGAAAGGGGAGGACGTAGACGGACGCACTGGCTCTTTAATAAAAAGCTTAACGCCATCGGCAATAGGTTGAAGTAGGCCGTATGGTCCAACAATGTTAGGTCCTTTACGTAGTTGTATATAGCCTAGAACCTTACGTTCAATCAGTGTTAAAAAAGCTACGGCTAGTAGGACTGGCACAATATACGCCAGCGGATTAAGCAAGTGGGTTAGCAAAGTGTATAGCATAACTAAGAAGGGGATTTGAACCCCTGGGTGAAAGGGCTTAGGCCTTTTGCAATTACCATGCTCTGCCATCTTAGTAAGGCCTTATTTAGGCGACTAATTTTGAGTCCTCCCCTTGCTTAATTTAGCTGGCTTCATTAATTAGGGGTGGGGCGTGCCTTAAGCATGGGCCCCTTTTTTCCGGTCCTTTCGTACTAGGAAAAATGACATTACAGATAGAAACTGACCTGGATTGCTCCGGTCTGAACTCAGATCACGTAGGACTTTAATCGTTGAACAAACGAACCCTTAATAGCGGCTGCACCATTAGGATGTCCTGATCCAACATCGAGGTCGTAAACCCTCTCGTCGATATGAACTCTTGGAGGGGATTGCGCTGTTATCCCTAGGGTAACTTGGTCCGTTGATCGGCCTTAAGGCCGGATCATATTTGGTCAGATTTTCTGTGACTTGGAATCGTGCTTCTTGGTTCTAGAGTTTATTCCAGTCCACCTGGAGGATCTTTTGTTCTCCGTGGTCGCCCCAACCGAAGGTAAATCTTCAGCATCCACTAGGTTTTCACTCGATGACAGAGTTGTTTAACGCAGGTGAAGTTGTACCTTAAGCTCCAAAGGGTCTTCTCGTCTTGTATTATTATACCCGCTTCTGCACGGATAGATCAATTTCACTGACTGGAGAGGGGAGACAGCTAAGCCCTCGTTTGGCCATTCATACAGGTCTTCATTTAAAAGACAAGTGATTGCGCTACCTTTGCACGGTCAAAATACCGCGGCCGTTGAACTTGTAGTCACTGGGCAGGCTGGACCTCCTATACATAGGGGTTTGCAGGAGGCGATGTTTTTGGTAAACAGGCGAGGCTTGAGTTTGCCGAGTTCCTTCCCTTTCTTTTAGTCTTTCCTTTAGGGCACCCTAGTGTGAGGTTAACGATGTAAGAGTTGTGAGAACTTCCTGGTTAATTTGCGATTCACATTACCCTCTTTTATTGGGTTCGTTAATTACCAGTGGTTTGTCCGATCTGGTTTACACTTGTGCGAGGAGAGAGGCATGGTCTCTTATTACTCATTTTAGCATGGTCTCTTCCATGTTGGCATGGAATAGCCTGATATTGTTAGGGGAGTAAGATTAACTATCAGAATAATAAACTCTCAGTTGCTTGAGCTTTAACGCTTTCTGATCAGGTGGCTGCTTTTAGGCCCACTGAGGCAACTAGTTTTGGTGAATATGATCTTTATCCTCCTGTTTAAGGTTGTGTCCTTGGTTAAAAGGGCTGTACCCCTTTTAACTAACTCTCGTATTTCTCTTACCGGCTTGACTAGACATATCATCATTGCGTTAAGGGGTACGAGGCTGAACTTCTATTCATTTCTCAGGCAACCAGCTATCACCAAGTTCGGTAGGTTTATCGCCTCTACCCGGGGGTCTTCCCACTCTTTTGCCACAGAGACGGGTTGGCCCTGCTAGGCTGCCCCGGGGTAGCTCACTTGGTTTCGGGGTAACAAACTAAAGGTCTCTTTGCTTGTAAGATACTGGCTAAATCATGATGCAAAAGGTACAAGGTTTAGGCTTTGCTTTTCTATGCTTATATGGGTTATTTCACTACTCTTTCAGCTTTCCCTTGCGGTACTTTCTCTATTGCTTAGGTATCCCTTTCCGTCTCCCGTACTCAGGTGGAAAAATGGTTTAGTTTGATACTGTAGGTTATTATTAATTAGTTATGGTATCTATTTATTTATGGTGTTTAAGCTAGCTGTTTGGCTCAGGGTGATCCAACTTGCATGGATGTCTTCTCGGTGTAAGTGAGATGCTTAACTAGCTCAGCCACACCCTGGGTTTGATCCAAGTGCACCTTCCGGTACACTTACCATGTTACGACTTGCCTCCCCTTGTCGGTGCTTGGCTGTTATATACGGTTGCTGCTATGTGACAGGGGAGAGTGACGGGCGGTGTGTACGCGCCTCAGAGCCGGGTTCAAAAGGACACTCTATTTCCTTTTTACTACTAAATCCTCCTTCAAGTGTGTTTTCAGGGCACTATCCGTAAGTATTCTATAATAGAAAATGTAGCCCATTTCTTCCCATCTCGTACGCTACACCTCGACCTGACGTTTTGGACTATGTCCATTTAGCTTACTGTTTATCCTTCACAGGGTAAGCTGACGACGGCGGTATATAGGCGGGGGTGACTAGAGGTGGTGAGGTTGAACGGGGGGTATCGGTTCTAGAACAGGCTCCTCTAGGGGGGTCTGAGGCACCGCCAAGTCCTTTGGGTTTTAAGCTAACGCTTGTAGTACCCTGGCGGACGTTTGTTGTGTAATAACGTCTAAGTTTACGGCTGAGCATAGTGGGGTATCTAATCCCAGTTTGTTTCCCAGCTCTCGTGGAGTCAGGTGGGCTTTATTAGAGCTACTTTCGTTTCCGGACTTCGGACTCTCAGGAGCGTATGACGGCCAAGAGGCCCTTCGGCTCTATATTAACTCTCCTTAACCACCCTTTACGCCGTGTCTGTCAACTAGAGCCTCTCGTATAACCGCGGTGGCTGGCACGAGTTTTACCGGCCCTCTTAACACTAACTAAGTCAAGCTTGCACTTATGGCTTAATGTTTATCACTGCTGAATTCCCTTGGGGGTGTGGCGTGGCAAGGCGTCTTGGGCTAAAATTTTGTGCCTGATGCCTGCTCCTCGTCCCCGGGCGGGGGATTAAGGGCATCCTCACAGGGCTGCGGATACTTGCATGTGTAAATTATGTTAGGGCTGACAGTAAAGTCAGGACCAAGCCTTTGTGCCCGTGGGGCTTCTCAGGGCCCATCTTAGCATCTTCAGTGCTATGCTTTATTTTAAGCTACACTAGC